TCTAATATTGATTGAATGTCTGAGCATTCCGAGACTTTCATTAGTCTGTATCCAAAGTATCTTAGGTCCTTTTCAAAACTATACTATTAATTTAATTCCCCCTCTGGCTACCCAATCTAATTGAAGACTCAGTAAGTGGAACTAAATTTAGTAGTCGAAAGTAAAGATTTACGGATTTCCCCCCACAACTTTAAGTTTTCCGTGAATCGGATAGGCAAAACCTTAGGTTAGAGAATGGAACCTCGAGAGCCAGGGGCTTAGAATCACGATAAAGAAAGTATCAAGAGTCTTTTCCTACGTTTGTTATAGTTATAATAGGGGATTTCAAGTCTGTTGTTGAGGCGGCACCCGGATTTGAACTGGGGAAAAAGGATTTGCAGTCCCCCGCCTTACCACTCGGCCATGCCGCCAAAACTATAGAAACTAGATTCAAATTTTATCTTTTTTTTTTCAACTCCGAAAAAAATATATAGATTTTCAGTCACAAAATATAGAAGAATCCCGTATAAATCAGAACCATTAACTATTGACTGTAAATTCATGACCATTTTTGAATTAAAATCTACATTTTTTTTTCTAATAATAAAAGCAAATCATTAGAAATGTATTTATAACTAATCTATATTGAGTTTTTTCAATTAAAAAGAAAAAAAAATCTTCTTCAATTTCAATTATAACAGTAATGATGAGTATATGTAAACCCCATAATCAGAACATACGTTACGTTGTGTTATAGAGCTATAGCTCTATAATGGGGTATTTTATCTCTATAGGTATGCTTTTGAGGAGTAATTCTCAATAAATTTTTGTATTTAAATTTTTCATTGAATACATTGAAGAGAAAGTTTAATTTTTGATAGAGCACAGCATATGCTGTCCCAAACAAATAGAACTGTACCCCAATAAAAGAAGAAAAAGAGACGTATATATCTTATCTGTGCATTCTTTTTTTTTTATAATAAAAAAAATTAATAACTAAAAAAACACAAGTTTTCTTACCTACTTCAATTCAATGATACTCTATTCAAAATAGGTAAAACTCTTTTCTGCAAATATTTTTTTGAACAATCAAATACAAATACATGAAAAAGTAAAGTGGTAAAAAAAAAGTTTTCTATTTATTATATATTTATCTGCTCGAACATATCCAAGCATGAATACATTTTTTATGGTATGCAATCGAATATGTAATATCATAGGTGAAAATGAAATTACTTTTTTTTTAGTCTTTACAAAACTCCATAAGTTCCAGTGGTATTTCTCAATTCTGTTCCATTTGGATCTCTTTCTTATAAAAAAATTCCAATTGAATCTAGTCTCCGTTCATACGTATTTCATACATTCCATATATCTTGGAGTTGGATAAAATTTCATGTGATTCAGTAAACAGAATAGAAATTCCATTATTGCTAGATCGAATTCTATGGATATGATTCGGTGAAGAATGAGAGATGGGATGGTATTTTTTCAATAAACGGATAAATGGGAAATTCAAAAAAGATGCTCGGGGATGGAAAAGAGGGAACATCTACAATACCCGGATTAAATCAGATACAATTTGAAGGGTTTTATCGGTTTATTGATCAGGGGTTAATAGAAGAACTTTCTAAATTTCCAAAAATTGAAGATATAGATCACGAAATTGAATTTCAATTATTTGTGGAAACATATCAATTGGTAGAACCTCTGATAAAAGAACGAGATGCTGTCTATGAATCACTTACATATTCTTCTGAATTATACGTATCCGCGGGATTAATTTGGAAAACCAGTAGGAATATGCAAGAACAAAGAATTTTTATTGGAAACATTCCTTTAATGAATTCCCTTGGAACTTCTATAGTAAACGGAATATACAGAATTGTGATCAATCAAATATTGCAAAGTCCTGGTATCTATTACCAGTCAGAATTGGATCATAACGGTATTTCGGTCTATACCGGCACCATAATATCAGATTGGGGAGGCAGGTTAGAATTAGAGATTGATAAAAAAGCAAGAATATGGGCTCGTGTGAGTAGGAAACAGAAAATATCTATTCTAGTTCTATCATCAGCTATGGGTTCGAATCTAAGAGAAATTTTAGAGAATGTTTGCTACCCTGAAATTTTCTTATCTTTTTTGACCGATAAGGAGAAAAAAAAAATCGGGTCAAAAGAAAATGCTATTTTGGAGTTTTATCAACAATTTTCTTGTGTAGGTGGGGATCCACTTTTTTCTGAATCCTTATGTAAGGAATTACAAAAAAAATTCTTTCACCAAAGGTGTGAATTAGGAAGGATTGGTCGCCGAAATATTAACTCGAGACTTAATCTTAATATACCTCAGAACAATATATTTTTGTTACCACGAGATATATTAGCAGCTGCCGATCATTTGATTGGGATGAAATTTGGCATGGGTACACTTGATGATATGAATCATTTGAAAAATAAACGTATTCGCTCGGTAGCGGATCTTTTACAAGACCAGCTCGGTTTGGCTCTGGCTCGTTTAGAAA